TTTAAATTCTATATATTATATTAGTTAATAAAATAAAAACACCTCCCACTAAGTTTATAATATTAATTACTCCCACTAACCTGTTAGTTATTAGTATATTCTTAAAGCCGCTCTTTTTTAACCTTCTTAGAAATATTGAAAAAAATAAACTTAAATAATAAAATAATCTTATTAAAGAGCCTAAAATTAAACCAAAAACAACAGGAGTTCAAACTGATCCAGTACCCACAAGAACTACCAACCATTTAGATACAAAACCTAATAAAGGAGGTAATCCCCCTAAAGATAATAGAAGAAACATAACCCTTAAATACATAAAACTAAAGTCTTTTAAATTATAAATGTTTTTTATATTACCAAAATCACTATATCATAAACTTGTAAATAACGAAATTCTAATTAGAACATATACTGCTAAATACACCTTCATTGTTCACTCCCTGTGGATGATTGCAAACCTTATTCATCCTAAATGACCAATAGAAGAATATGCTAAAAGAGCCCGTGTTTGTGTTTGATTTATTCCTCCTACTCCACCTACTAATGAAGAACCAATCCTCACCACACAAATAAATAATCTAACCATATAAAAATGATTTATTTCCGTTAAACATAAAAGTAGAAATAAAGGAGCAAATTTTTGCCATGTCGCCAATAATATACAGGAAATTCAAGGTAAACCTGCTATTACTCTTGGTAATCAATAATGAAAAGGAAATAAACCTAATTTAATAAATAATCCACAAATTAATACTAAAAATCCAATTCTCCTATAATTATAACCTCTAATATAAGTATCTCAGCCAAAAGATGAACTAAAAGACATTAATCTACCAAAAATAAGAAATCTAGAACCTAGAGCTTGAACAATAAAATATTTTACTGCAGATTGTCTTTCTGATACACTTTTCTGATACACTAATAAAGGTAAAAATCCAATCAAATTAATTTCTAGTCCAGCCCATATTATTAGTCAATGTATAGATGAAACTGATAAAAGTGTTCCAATTCCTATAACAGATAAAAATATATAACCAAAAGGAAGTCTTGAAAACATAAGAAAAAGGATAAAATCGAATTACCCAAAACAAAGTTAGCAGCCCTGTTTTACTCCATGTTTTTTCTATTTATTGAGCTCAATCTAAAGAACCTTCATTTCACTCATGGAAAAGACCTAAAATCAAAATAATTAAAAATACAAAAGTTCCTAAAATAACAGTTAATGAATATCTTCTACTTATACTTATCAAAATAGGAAAAAGTAATACAATTTCAACATCAAAAATAAGAAAAATAATTGCCAATAAAAAAAAACGAAGAGAAAAAGGTAACCGAGCTGACTTAATAGGGTCAAATCCACACTCAAAAGGAGATCTTTTTTCACGATCCCTAATAGCACGCTTGGCTAACACTCAACCCAAACCTATAACTACACAAGACAAAATCAAAGCAACAATTCTTCTAACTAAGCTTCTTAACATTTTAGCACTAGAGACAATTCATCCCATATTAATCAACATCAATGATTTCCGTTCATCCGGCGTAGTACTTCTAAATGAGTAAACTTAAATTACAATCTCCTAATTAACAGCTAGGCACCTCTTTTTGGCTTTCATTTATAATATAAAAAGGGACTTTCACCCCCAAGATATGGGTCGAAACCATATGCAAATTTCTCGCTTTTTATATTGACCTAAAAGTTATGAAACTTATTGTCTGAATGCAAATCAAATCTTTTTAATTAAAGTATTAAGTCTATAACTTCTTAGAGGCACAAACTGCCGTTTTTAGATTAAAAATCTAACACTTATTATCTCAGTCATCTAAGACATTAATTACTATTAATTATTAACATCCTCATCAATAAATTGACAAATATAAAAATAACCAAACTACATCCACAAAATGTCAATATCAAGCAGCAGCTTCAAACCCAAAATGATGCCCCCTTGAAAAATGTTGAAATCAAGCTCGAACCAAACAAACTAAAAGAAATGTTCTCCCTACTAAAACATGTAGTCCATGAAATCCTGTAGCTACAAAAAAAGCTGATCCATAAGCACCATCAGCAATAGTAAAAGAAGCTTCATAATATTCTCCACCCTGAAGAAAAGTAAAGTAGGCCCCTAAAATAACAGTAGCTAAAAGACCTTGAAGTCTTCCAGGATTATCTCCTTCCATTAAACTATGATGTGCTCAAGTTACAGTAACCCCTGAAGCTAATAAAACTCCAGTATTTAATAAAGGAACCTCAAAAGGATTTAAAGGTGTAATTCCTGCCGGAGGTCAACAAGAACCTAATTCGGGACTAGGTGCTAATCTTCTATGAAAATAAGCTCAAAAAAAAGCAAAAAAGAAACATACTTCTGAGACAATAAAAAGAATTATACCTCAACGAAGACCTTTAGAAACTTGAATAGTATGAAAACCCTGATAAGTGGCTTCACGAATTACGTCTCGTCATCATTGAACTATTGTTATACCAATTAAAACTAAACCTAAAACCATAGTAAAATATCCATACCCATGAAACCAACCAGCTAAGCCAGATGTTAAAAATAGGGCTCCTATCGAACCAGTTAAAGGTCATGGTCTAAACTCAACCAAATGAAATGGATTCCGTGCCATATTATTTAAATAATTCGCTTACTAACAAACCAGCGCTTTTTTTGGGGAGCGCTGGTAAAAGGTTGTGCTGAGCGAGATTACTGTACTTTAAATATATAAGCATAGCGCTTATTTATTAACTGAATATTTTTATAGTTGCTATACGAGTCGAAGTATTATCCATAATTAATTAAGCTTGTGGTGATAGGTAGGCATGTTCTTGTAGATAATGTATGTATGTACTACATATTATAATATAACATATGTATATATATAAACATGTATACTTCATACATAAAGTTTATATATAATATATATATATATCAATATGTGAGTATATATATCTACATACTCATATATGTACTGATGTAGATGTATGTTGATGAGTACGTGTATCTAATTGTAAACATAGTAAACATATATTGTATAGACATAATATTATATATATATATATATATATATATTATATAGGGGAGGTAATTCCGGCCAATAGTTTCAGAATTATTTACTAGGCCGATTACACAATCAAAATATACTTAAATTCTTGGCTGAGCTTAACTTAAAGTCTAAAAACCGAAAAAAGTTGAGATGGGTTTTTTTGTTTTTTTTAATATTTAGCTATTTTTTAAATATATTTAACACAGAAAAAAACTGATAAATTCGCCCCACAGGATAGGGACTAAAATCACTCCAGGAGAGGAGGGGAAATTATTCCAAAAAACTTAACCTAAAAAACATCAATTCCTAACTATATACCCTTTCTTATTAGTTTTTCAATGAAAAAAACTAAAAAAAAAACTTAAAAAAACCTTAAAGGTATTTTATTAACAAGAAAAAATACTAGTAAATTTTAAATGGTTTTTTGATCATTTTTTTCACTTATTTTTAAAAAACTTATTTTCTATTAAATAAACCATCAAGAGAAAAATACTTAATCCAAGGCATATGCATACAAAACCGTCAAAATTCATCCAAGAAAAACAATGTAAAATTTTATTTTAAGTAATTGTTATAAACTAATAATAGAACCTACTTTAAGGCACAAATTTGCCACCCTAGCATCTTCAGTGCTATGCTCTAATTTTAAGCTATCAAAGTTTAAAATTTTATAAATAACATAAAAAATAAAACCACCGCAAACAACATTAAAACAATAAAGAAATTAAGTGATTTAATTTGAATATTTTGATTTTTAGAAGATAATCCAGAAGATAGTAAAAAAACACCCTGCCCACCTAAAATCTCTAATCAACCTATATCAACCGATTTCATAATATTAGTACCGGCCATTATCGAAAATTTTGTTAAGGGTTGTGCTGAGATAGGGGCAAGAAATCATATAGTTGAAAAAAAGAATTTTATTTTATTCATAGTTTTTTCATTATATCTCACATCTCAAGCAACAAAAGCAATAAACAACCCCGATAAAATAACAAAAATAGTTAATATCTTTAAGAAAAAAGGTAACACAAAAGGTATAGGCGAGAAAGTTAAAAATACATTTTGTAAGCCTAGTCCTGCCATAATAGCAGCTAATCTTAAGATAGTAGTTGCCCAATTAACATAAGGATCATATTCTTGTTTTTGATGAAATGAACAATTTTTTATAAAACTTCATAAAGAACAAAATGACAACCGAAAAGAATAAGCAGCTGTTATTCCTGTTGCAAGAAAAATTAATAAAACTATTAGAAATCTAGTAGGATCCGATAATGAAAGTTCTAAAATTAAATCTTTAGAGTAGAACCCACTTAAAAAAGGGGCACCGCATAAAGATAAGTTAGCAATATTTATACAAGTTGTAGTTAAAGGGGCTTGTGAGAAAAGTAACCCTATATGACGAATATCTTGGGTATTAGAACTATTATGAATAAACATACCAGCACATAAAAAAAGTAATGCCTTAAATAATGCATGAGTATATAAATGAAATAAAGCTAAATAAGGCATACCTAAGCCTAAACTCATTATTATAACTCCTAATTGACTTAAAGTAGACAGTGCAATAATTTTCTTTAAATCATTTTCATAATTAGCCCCAATACCAGCCATTAATAATGTTAAAACAGAAATAAAGAGTAATATTGGTTTAAACCCTGAAATCTCTCTCAGAAAAGGGAAAAAACGAATAATTAAAAAAACTCCAGCAGTAACTAATGTAGAAGAATGAACAAGAGCAGATACTGGAGTAGGAGCAGCTATAGCTGCTGGGAGCCATCTAGAAAAAGGAATTTGAGCTCTTTTTGTTATAGCCGCAATAGTGATTGTTAGACCTACTCAAGTAACTAAATAAAAATCTCACATTGAAACAATTGATCAGTGACCTTGTAAAACCAATAAACCAATTGAAATTAAAATTATAACATCTCCAATTCGATTAGCAAGCACAGTTAATATTCCAGCCCCTAATGATTTTATATTCTGATAATAAATAACCAATGCAAAAGAAACAATTCCTAACCCATCTCATCCTAGTAAAAGAGCTGGAAGTCTTGGAATAAAAACCAACAAATTTATAGATAATACAAATAATATAACTAGTCAAACAAATCGCTTTAAGAAAGGATCATGAGATATATATCTTGACGAAAAAAGCATTACACAGCCTGAAATTAAACAAACAACATTACTAAATCTTAAACTTACAGGGTCAAAAATAAACATAAAACTTATACTACAAGATCTTATTTCAAAAATTGATCATTCAAGTAAGATATTTTTATTAGTTATTACAAATATTACAGTCACAGGTAGTAAAATAATTCTATAGCTTAATAAAAAAAATGAACTAATAGAAGAAGCTTTTAAAGAAATATTCATAGGTTAAGTGAAATTAATTTTCATCATCAAATCCACAGGCTGATATTTTTATTTAAACTAACTTAACATACTCATCTAGAAATTAAATCTCTTTTTAAAATAAGCAAATTCCCAGGAAATCAATGTAAAAAAAATAAAGTAAACCCAGATGATTTAAATTCATTAAAAGGCTTAATAAATTTAGGTCTCCCTCCATGTTGAGTTCCCGTATATAAATATATTCTATATAAAGCTGCTAAAAACCTTATTAAACCTAATGAGATTAAGTAATACTTAGAAGCAAAAATAGTACATGGGAAGATTATAATTTCCCCTAAAAGATTAATTCTAGGAGGAGCAGCCATATTTATAATACAAAATAAAAATCATCATATTCTTAAAATAGGTAAAAGTATTAATATCCCTTTTCTAAGGAAAAGTCTTCGAGTATGAGTTTTTTCATAAGTATAATTAGCTAAAGCAAATAATGCTGATGAACAAAATCCATGAGAGAGCATTAGGACTAATGCTCCTCTTCATCCCCAAGAGGTGTTAGAGAAAGCCCCAGCTAATATTAAAGATATATGCCCAATAGAAGAATACGCAATTAAAGATTTTAGGTCAACTTGACGAAAACAAATAATACTAGTTAATACACCACCTCACAAAGCAAGAGAAAAAATAATTACAAGAACATTAGAAAAAACAAAATTAAAGTACTGATATAAACGTAAAATTCCGTATCCTCCCAACTTAAGAAGAATTGCAGCTAATACCATTGATCCAGCTACTGGAGCTTCTACATGAGCTTTAGGTAATCATAAATGAACAGTAAATATAGGCAACTTCACTAGAAATGCTGTAAAACAAAGCACAGTCAAAAAATTTCAAGCCCAAGATATTCTAGAATCAAATATGTGTGCACGTAAAGTTCTAACAATAAGTATTTCTGAAGAACTTAATTCCTGAGAAGCTCATAAAATAATAAAAAGTAATGGTAATGATGCAGCAACAGTATAAATTATTATATATATTCCCGCTTGCAAACGTTCAGGCTGATAACCCCAACCTAAAATTAATAATAAAGTAGGAATCAAAGAGGCTTCAAATAGAAAATAAAATGTTAAACTTCTAGAAGACAAGAAAGTTAAGACTAAAATAAAATTTAAAAACAGTAAAAAAACTGAAAATATATTATATCTATTTTTTCTCCTTTTAACTCTATATTGACTAGCTAACATTATTATTAGTGAAATTCAAAAAGTAAGACAAATCAAAATCCTAGATATAGAATCAGAAGACATAAAAGAATTAATTGATTCATAACTGAATACAGGATTAAATAAGTGAATAATAGAAATCAAACTTACTAGAGCTAAAGATCATATTTTTAAATACCAAGATATAATATTAGAAGGTAAAAACAATATTGATAAACCGCTAAAAACTAAACCTAACATTTATGTATACTAAAACTAGATACGTAATCATTTCCTTCCGAGCGAATGATTGCAACTAAAATTGACAACCCTAATCTTGCTTCACAAGCCCCTAAGGTAATTAAAACTAAAGAACTCTCTCCTCTGAGTGTAATATTTCCTGATATAGCAAAAAGTATAATAAATAAATTTATTGTAACAGCTTCTAACCTTAATAAAATTCTTAGAAGATGTTTATATTGTAAAGATAAAGCTAATAGAGACATAAAAACTCCTAACATACTTAATAAACCTAAATAAAATGTTCTCATATCATATTGCAGCAATAGCTTAAATTAAAGCATTGGTCTTGTAAGCCAAAGATGAGAATTTTTACTCTTACTGCTAAGTTACTAAGTGAATCGAACACTTTAAGTTTGTTTTCAAGACAAACAGGCCCCAGACAATAACTATTACTTTAATAGTCTAAAATTTTATCTCATACTTTTTGCATTAAAGGATCTAATAAAAAATATATGAAATATAATACTGTAAAAACTTGACCAATTTGCTCGTAAGGAGCCTCTACAGGACAAGCCCCAATTCATGTCAAAATAAGAAAAATACCTACATAAAATCAGAATAATACTTGACTAATAGGATAAAAAGACATTGATCGAAATTTCCCTAAATGAGTAAAAGGTAGAATAAACAAAATAGCAATTGAACCAACTAACCCAATAACACCACCTAACTTATTAGGAATTGAACGTAAAATAGCATAAGCAAATAGGAAATATCATTCAGGTTGAATATGTACTGGAGTTACTAAAGGATTTGCAGGAATGAAATTTTCTGGATCAGTTAACAACTGAGGAGAAAACAAGGCTAACATACTTAATAAAAATAACACAATGCAAAAACCAACTAAATCTTTAAAAGTATAATAAGAATGAAATGGTACTTTTTCCCCATCTCTATTTAATCCTAAAGGATTATTAGAGCCGGTTTCGTGTAAAAATAACAAGTGTAAAATGGCTAAGCCCGCAATCGCAAAAGGTAACAAAAAATGTAAAGCAAAAAACCGAGTTAAAGTTGCATTATCAACAGCAAACCCTCCTCAGACTCATTCAACTAACATTTTACCTACATAAGGAACAGCAGATAATAAGTTAGTAATAACAGTTGCACCTCAAAAAGATATTTGTCCTCACGGCAACACATATCCTAAAAAAGCTGTACCTATAGTTAAAAATAATAAAATTACACCAATATTTCATGTGTGAACATTTACATAAGACCCATAATATATTCCACGACCAATATGAAAATAAATACAAATAAAAAACCAAGATGCTCCATTAGCATGTAATGCTCGAAGAAGTCAACCATAGGTAACATCTCGACTAATATGGATAACAGAACTAAAAGCTAAATCTACATGAGCTGTATAATGTATAGCTAAAAAAAGCCCAGTAACGATTTGAATCCCCAAACATAAACCTAATAAAGAACCAAAATTTCATCAAATTGAGAGATTAGAAGGAGCTGGTAAATCTACTAAAGCTCCATTAACTAATTTTAAAACTGGATGTACTTTTCGAATAGGACTTCGCATATCTTTTAAAAGGTCGTAATGAAGCTTGTTGATAATAACAAATCTTTACAACTACAATTAAATTTACCAATAAAATAACAGCCAACCCAATTAAAATAGAAATTATTTGTGGTGATACTATTTGAACCCCATATATTTTTAAAAATTTTAATTCCATATAACTTCTTAAATTATCTACAAAAGATAAGTCAATTAAAGGATATATAAATATTCCACCTATTAAGGGTAAGATTAATAAACAGGAAGAAAATAAAGGACCTATACCACCAAACAAAACATTAGGAGATAAAGCAGCTACATAAGCAAATATAACTAAAAGACCTCCTACATAAATTAAAAATAAAATATACCCATATCAAGAGGACAGAGTCATAGCACTAATAAAACACATTAATAAAGTTGAGATTATAATTACTAACCCCAACCTTAAAGGTTGAGCCATTATAGGCAGTATTAAAAGTACAGAAATAGTAATTCTAAAAACAATTAAAGCTCTCATTTCGGGATGTGGGATTATTTACCCAAGCTTTAGCTTCCAATGCTAATATTTTAATTAAACTACAAGCCCGAGTAATACATATATGAAGAAATTATTGCAATTAGTAACAAGAAAGATAAAGCCGCTGGCAAAAAGCCTTTTCAGGTTAACCTTATTAATAAATCATATCGAAATCGAGGATATCTAGCTCGAACTCAAATAAATAAAAAAGCAAAAAATAAAACTTTCAATATAAAACCAAAATCTCTTTCAAAAATAAATAAAGACCTCCCGCCAAAAAATAACAAGGATGTAAATAATCTTATTACTAAAATATTTGCATATTCAGCCAAAAAAATAAGAGCAAACCCAGCTGAACCATACTCAATATTAAATCCAGAAACTAATTCTGATTCCCCCTCCGCAAAATCAAAAGGAGCCCGATTAGTCTCAGCTACACAAGTTACGAATCACAAGAAAGAAACTGGAATCATAAGTAAAGCAATCCAAATTAAAGATTGAGATTCTTTTACCTCAATAAAACTAAAACTCCCAACTAAAAATAAAGGAAATAACAAAACTAAAGCCATTCTTACTTCATATGAAATTGTTTGAGCAATAGCCCGTAGCCTACCTAATAAAGCATATTTTGAATTAGATGCTCAACCTGCTATTAAAGTACCATATACGTTTATACCTGAGACACACAGAAAAAAAAGAATACCTCATTTAAAGTATGAACATGCATATAAACTAGGATAAAGCTGTCATAAAAGCAAAGCTAAAATAAGACTAAAAATTGGCGCAATAAAATAAGGGGAGTAATTAGCCATAGTAGGCTTAGCAATTTCTTTTAACAAAAGTTTAGCAGCATCAGCAAGTGGTTGAGGTAAACCTATAAAACCTACTTTATTAGGTCCTTTCCGAATCTGCATATATCTTAAACCTTTACGCTCTAAAAGAGTAAAAAAAGCGACTGCTAATAAAATACAAATATAAGAGAATACCGAAGAAACAATAGAGATATACATTATAAAGAAAAGAAATTTCATCTTTATATTTAGGGCTTAAACCTAATGCACTTCATCTGCCACCTTTATTATCAAATAAAGGAATTTCACCTATATCTATTGATCCTAAGTCAATTGCATTACATTTTGCTAATTTGATTTATTATAACATTAAATATTATCTTTAAATACAATAAATTGTAATAAACTGGTCCTTTCGTACTAAGTCTATAATTAAAATTGAAGATAGAAACTGACCTGGCTCACGCCGGTCTGAACTCAGATCACGTAGAATTTTAATGGTCGAACAGACCAACCCTTAAAGACTGCTACATCTTTAGGATATTCTGGTCCAACATCGAGGTCACAAACCCTCTTTTCGATATGAACTCTCAAAGAAGATAATGCTGTTATCCCTACGGTAACTAATTTCCTTAATCAAAATATTTTGGATCACTTTGTTTTTCTATAAAAATTTAGGAAGCTTTTTATGTTCCTAAGTCGCCCCAACCAAAATTTATAATAGACAATTTTTTAATACTATTTTATATACCTCTACTATCTTTTTTCAAGCTCGATAGGGTCTTCTTGTCTATCAATACTATTCAAGCTTCTTCACTTCAAGATAAAATTCTATAAAATTATATAGAGACAGCTATATTCTTGTCAAACCATTCATACAAGCCTTCAATTATAAGGCAAATGATTATGCTACCTTTGCACGGTCAGAGTACCGCGGCCGTTAAAACTTTTCACTGGGCAGGTCCGACTCCTTATCAATTATTTTCAAAGAGCCATGTTTTTGATAAACAGGCAGAATATAAATTTGCCGAGTTCCTTTACATAATTTTAACAAATAAATAATATTTATATTTTAAAAATTAATAATTATTAAAATAAATAATATAACGTAATACTCATTTTAGCATAAACACAACTTTTTTTTATTAAAAAATTTTCTTTCTTATTAATCATAATACATAAATTCTTCTTCTTTTAACTTAATGAAATTATAACAAAATCACAATAATGGCTATTTTCAAGCCTAAATTTTAATCAAAATTATATATTAATTTATTAATCTTCTTCGAGCTTATCCTCAAAGATCTACCAAAATCAGAAAGTTTTTAAATAATTATAATATTTAAAAACATAAACTAATTTTTAGCACTTCTATGCTTTTTCGAAAGAACTAGCTATCACCTAATACGAATAAAATATCATTTCTATTTTTATTTTTAACCAAATTTTTGCCACAACTAGTTGTTTTTAGTCTATAAAGTAAATAAAAATAGCCCATTAGGCTTCGAGAAATTTTATAAAAAATAACTTCTAACTAAACCATGATACAAAAGGTACAAAGATTAAACTTTCCTAATTATTAAATCATAAAAATTCCTTCACAGTACTTATCTAAAATATTTATAAAATAACTTTTAATCTCCTTAACTTATTTTAAAGATGTTTCTTTCTCATACATAATGTTAATTAAATATTTATATATTTATTTAAAGACAACTTATAAATCTAAGTATATTTTCAGTGTAAGTGAAATGTATTATATTATACTATATCTTTCATCTAGGGACAATTTCCATTACCCCTGCTATGTTACGACTTATCTCATTTTTCAACGAGAGCGACGGGCGATGTGTGCACGTTTCAGAGCCTAATTCAAATTATTTATATATTATAGCATTACTTTTAAGTCCTCCTTTAAGCTTTTTTCATTAAACTATCCGTAATTATTATTTTATAATTGTAACCCATCCTCTCCTTTTTATAGGCTGCACCTTGATCTGACGTCTTAATCAACAACTATTATTTCTGCCAACTTCTTTATTTTTAAAAGTTACCTGACGACGACGGTATACAAACTGTTTACCAAAAAAGGTTAGGTATATCGTGGACTGTCGATTACGAGACAGGTTCCCCTAATTGGTCTAAAACACCGCCAAGCCCTTTGAGTTTTAAATTTTTATATATTCATAGTACTCTGGTAAATTTTCATTTATTTACAATTTATGAATAATGGGGTATCTAATCCCAGTTTCCCTCAAAATTATCATAGCTTCAGTATTATAGCCTAAAAAAGATTAGCTTTTTATATCCAAATTTTACCTTTCTATAAAAAATCATTAAACTTTTCCTTTTACTTAACTATCTTTTTACCTATTTATATAACTTAATCTTTTGGTCTAACCGCGGATGCTGGCACCAAATTAACCAGATTATTTATATTTAATTAATTCAAGCTTTCACTTATTAATTAATCTCCAGCACTGGTGTTAGTGGGACTTTTCAAAGCATTATCTATAATTATAATACTAAAAATAAAAATAAAGTGTAAATTTTTCATTTACCCTACATTTCCTATTTTTATCCTCACCACATTCAATCAAAACCATGTGTATCTTTTTATATAAGCTATATAAGCAAGTCAGAGCCAAGCTTATTAATTAAAATTTAGCTAACTTGCTTACTCCAAAAATCTTGTAAAACAAGCAACACATTATAAATCATATAAATGGTTTCTATGGTGTAAAATGCACGTTAGATTTTCATTCTAAAAGAATAAATTTATTTATTAGAAATATCCTTTGAGTATGATATAGTACACTTGCCTTCCAAGCAAGAGGATTAATAAAATTTAAAAAGGATACTTTACAAAGCGGTGTTAAACCACAAAGAATTTTTCATTCTTAAGAGACTGAAGGTTTAAGGGGTTTTTAACCCTGAAGTGGTAAATTAATACTAAAAACTTACAAAGCGGTGTTAGGGCACAAAGAATTTTGATTTCTTAAGAGAGGTTCATTTCCTCCTGGTAAGGTTTTAAGTTAAAAAAACTATAAGCCTTCAAAGCTTAACATAAAGAAATATCTTTAAACCTTGCCCGCCATAGTTTATTTAAAACATCGACCTGCAAAATCGAGAAAGGAAGTATTTCCTGGTGTGTACTTTGTTTGGTGGCTGAGATAGAAGCGATAGACTGTAGATCTATTAACGGAGTTAAATCTTCCCAACAAACATGTAAAATAAGCTAAATAATAAGCTGTTGGGTTCATACCCCAAAAATGAATGAATGTTCTTTTACAGTTAATTTTAATTATAAGTATTACTTACAGTAAATTAATGAGGGTGCTCATCTGAATAAAGTGTAATTAATAAACAAAAGATATAAGCCTGAATTAACCCAATACCAAACTCAAAAACAGTGTATAGAACTTGAATACTAAGTAATAAAAGCATAGAAAAAACAGAAGATATAAAAAAACTAGCTGTTAAGTAATTCCCAATTAAAGTTAATACAATATGACCTGCTCTTATATTAGCTGTTAGTCGTACTGATAAAGTAATAGGCCGAACCATAATTCTAACCGTTTCAATAATAACCAAAAAAGGATTTAAAGGTGCTGGTGCTCCTATAGGTAATAGGCCCGCAATCACAGAACTAGGATTAAAAAATAATGCAGATACAATTAAAGAGAGCCATAAAGGTAAACCTAAAGAAAGTGAAACAGCTAAGTGTCTTGTAGGACTAAAAACATAAGGAATTAATCCTCTTAAATTTATAACAATTAAAAATACAAATAGCCCAGTAACAATATTAATAAAACCTCCTATATTAGCTCCAAAAGACCGGAAAACCTGAGAAGACCCAGTATCTTTAAATACTCTAATTACTCTTATTCAACGTGGAGTTATAATTCAATAAGTTGAACTAAATAAAACAACAGTTACTAGGGAAAACATTCACATTAAAATGTAAAGTGATATAAAAACTTGATTATTATCATCAAATGAAGAAAAAATATCTACAAGCATTCTTATATTATCAATTTCACTTATTTTCCTTTATAGAAGAAGCAGTCATTCCTTCTCCTTTAAAATAAGTTTTAGTAGATCATCAAATTAAAATAGACATAGTTAAAACAGCAGTTCAAAACAAAATAAACAATAAAATTCAATTCAGGGGAGATAATTGAGGCATATAAAAAGTACTAAATTTAATTAGTGACATAAGACTGACAATCTTATATTATATTTTAACTAACTTTTTATATTAATCTGAAACATTAATTACCCATTCCATAAAGTTTTTTAAAGGTACTGCTTCAACTACAATAGGTATAAATGAATGATTAGCACCACAAATTTCAGAACATTGTCCATAAAAAACACCAGGATACTTAATAAAAAATCCTAATTGATTTAATCGACCTGGAATTGCATCAACTTTAACCCCCAGAGAAGGAACAGTTCAAGAATGAATTACATCAGCCGACGTTACTAAAACACGAACATCAGTTTGAGTTGGTAGTACAACTCGATGGTCTACTTCTAATAAACGAAAATCTCCAGGCTCTAACTCATTACTAGGAATTATGTAAGAATCAAATTCAATATTTGAAAAATCTGAATATTCATAGCTTCAATATCACTGATGACCAATTCTTTTCACAGTTAATCTACAATTACCAACTTCGTCTAACAAATATAATAACCGTAAAGATGGTAAAGCTAAAAATACTAAAATAATAGCAGGAACAATTGTTCAAATCGTCTCAATTTCTTGTCCTTCTACTAGTGAACGACAAGTATATTTATTCATTATTAAAGATAAAGCAGCATAACCAACTAAACTAATAATTATAATTAAAATTATTATAGCGTGATCATGAAAAAAAATCAACTCTTCTATTAAAGGAGAAGCTGCATCTTGAAATCCTAATTGCCCTCATAGACTCATATCTTATTAAGTATTTAAATAATCTTTATAGTTAAGCAACTAAAGCTCCAGTTTCAGGTGCATTATGGAAATCACTAGGTAAAATGTTATCTCATTCTAAAGCTGTACTTAAATGAGTTCTTCAAATTACTCTTCGTTGAGAAATTAAAGCTTCTCACACAATTACTATAAAATATAAAACAGCTACAAAAGAAATTATAGAACCAATAGATGAAACTACGTTTCATTTTGTATATGAATCAGGGTAATCAGAATATCGCCGAGGTATTCCTCTTAACCCTAAGAAATGTTGAGGAAAGAATGTTACATTTACACCAATAAATATAATATAAAAATGTGCTTTTGTTCATCGACTATGTAAAGTAACACCTCTAAGTAAAGGAAATCAGTAATTAAAAGCCCCAAATAAAGCAAACACGGCTCCTATTGATAATACATAATGAAAGTGAGCTACTACGTAGTAAGTATCATGAAGTATAATATCTAACGAAGAATTCGAAAGAACAATACCTGTTAATCCACCAACAGTAAATAAAAAAATAAAACCTAAAGCTCATAATATAGGAGTCTCATATTTAACCTTAGCCCCATGAATAGTAGCTAATCATCTAAATACTTTAATCCCAGTTGGGACAGCAATAATTATTGTAGCAGCCGTAAAATATGCTCGAGTATCTACATCCATTCCTACTGTAAACATATGATGAGCTCATACAATAAATCCTAAAACACCAATAGCTAATATAGCATAAATTATACCTAAAGTCCCAAATGTTTCTTTTTTAGCCGAATAATGACTCACAATATGAGAAATTATACCAAATCCAGGAAGAATTAAAATATATACTTCAGGATGACCAAAAAATCAAAACAAATGTTGATATAAAATAGGATCACCACCTCCGGCAGGATCAAAAAAGGCAGTATTAAAATTTCGATCAGTTAAAAGTATAGTAATAGCTCCAGCTAAAACAGGTAATGATAATAATAACAAAATAGCTGTAATTTTTACTGATCAAACAAATAATGGAAGACGCTCAAATTGTATACCTCGTCATCGTATATTAATGATAGTTGTAATAAAATTTACAGCACCTAAAATAGATGATACACCAGCCAAATGCAATGAAAAAATTGCTAAGTCTACTGAACCACCAGCATGAGCTAGATTTCCAGATAAAGGAGGATAAACAGTTCAACCTGTTCCAACACCTCTTTCTACTGCCGCAGAAGAAAGTAATAGTAGTAAAGCAGGAGGTAATAATCAGAAACTCATATTATTTAAACGAGGAAATGCTATATCAGGAGCTCCTAATATTAAAGGAACTAATCAATTTCCAAATCCTCCAATCATTATAGGTATAACCAAGAAGAAAATTATAACGAACGCATGAGCTGTTACAATTACATTATAAAGCTGATCATCCCCTAAAAGAGCACCGGGTTGACCTAGCTCAGCCCGAATTAACAATCTTAGAGCAGTACCAACTAACCCAGATCATATCCCAAATAAAATATATAGTGTACCAATATCTTTGTGATTTGTTGAAAATAACCAACGCAT